AGTTTTTGACAAACAGATTACTCTTTCGACACAAGAAGGGGGGTTTAGAAAATTCCTTTTCTTGTGTCGAAGACTAGGAAGACAAAACAAATAATGCCTCCTAGAATTTTCCCACACTTCTAGTTCGCTAGTTCGTTCGATTACCCGCTTATTTATGCTAATCTCTATGCCAATTTTATGGCATTGAAATCTGGCAATAGTAACACAGTCCTGTCAATTCAATTTGAACAAAGAAAAGGGTGGTAAAGCCATAAAGTCAAATAAAATAGTCTTCTTCAAACAAAAACCTACCTATTATGACTAAGAATGCGTTATGACTAAGAGTGCGCTACAAGGGAGTCCCCGAAGTTCGTAGAAAAAGAGCAAGTAAATAAAAGGTTTTTCAGAATTTATTTTTTTTGATCATATAGAATTGACAACAAAAATTTTGTTCTTTTTACGAACCTGATGTCGATAAATCCGCGAGTCTAGAAATTCATTTCGGCTAATTGAACCTTCTCGAATTGTTTCTTTTTAAGAACTAAAAATATTTGTGCCAAAATAACAGATGCCAAGAAGACCAAAAGGCCTTGGACACGTAATGGATCTTGAAGTACTATTTCGGCATCTCCCTGACCAAATCCACCCACATTAGGATTACTCGTTAATGGTTGATCAAATTTGATGGATTCACCCTCTGAAACAAGAACTTCTGGTCCTGGAGGGATAATATCAACCACTTGACGTCCATCCGATGGATCTGTTATGATTATTTCATATCCCCCTTTTTCTTTTCGTATGATTTTGCTTACTATGCCCGCCCCTGTAGCATTATAAACTGTATTGTTACTCTTGCTTCCGTCGGGATAAATCTGACCCCTTCCCCTATTTCCTCCTACATATATAGGATATTTTAAGAAGTGAACATCTTTCTTAGTAGCGGGGTCGGGGGAAAGAATAGGAAAGGTGATTTCACTATATTTCTGGCCGGGGACAGGCCCTATTACAAGAATATTTTTTTTATTAGGGCGATAGCTCTGAAAAGACAAATTTCCTATCTTTTCTTTCATCTCGGGAGAAATACGATCGGAAGGAGCTAATTCAAACCCCTCCGGTAAAATAAGAACAGCCCCCACATTCAAACCCCCTTTCTTACCATTAGCAAGGACTTGTTTCACTTGCTTATCATAAGGAATTCGAACAACTGCTTCAAATACAGTATCAGGAAGTACTGTTTGTGGAACCTCAATATCCACGGGCTTATTAGCTAAATGACAATTGGCACATACAATACGCCCAGTCGCTTCTCGTGGATTTTCATAACCCTGCTGTGCAAAAATGGGATATGCACTTGAAACGGGTGCCCGAGTTATGATATATATCATGAGCGATACGGAAATAGATTGAGTAATATGTTCCTTTATCCAAGAAAAAGTATTTCTAGTTTGCATGGTCTAATCATTGGTCTGAAAATTTCTACAATAAATTGGGTAGGTCGCTAGTATAGTTTCCTATCCACGATTCTGCTATTTATTGGAATCATTTTACTGGAATACTATAGTATAAGTATAAAAATAGTCTGAAAACCGCCCGAATAGAATGTTTTTAATACTTATGTAGAACTACAAAGTAAGAAACGTTCTAATTGGATTAATATTGGTGGATGATTTATCAATCATTCATTGAATGATAAATAACTACAAGTGATGGAGATACACGATTTAAATAACGAAAAATCCAATATTTCAAAATAGTATCGAGAATAACCGGAAAAGTGGAAACAAGACCAGATATAATTTGATCATTATGACCAAATCCAAAATCTTTGTACACAGAACCAATCATTAGTTCCCAGCCGTGGGGTGAATGAAATCCGATACATAAATCAGTTAATAAAAGAATCGAAAAGGCTTTTACTGTATCACTTAAGTTATATAGGAATTCCTGAGCCCAAGAGTTAAGAATAACAAGTTCTTCATTACCTAAAATCGAATAACCACTTAGAATAACAAAACAGATTATATTTGTCGAGAAGTGTAAAATTGTATGGATACGATCCTCGTTGTGTATCTTGATTAATTGGATCGTTTCTTTGTGGATTCCTATAAGAAACTTTTGTAGATATGTTTCCGAGTATTCCTTGATCATTTCTTCCAAGAAGAGGATTTCGTCTAATTCTATGAACTTTTCTAGAATACTTTTTTCTTGAATATCATTCAAAAAAATTTCAGATTGGCCGATATCCGCCCAATTAATAACCCAAGATTCCATACTTTTAGTAAATGAGAGAGAAATCCACCAGGGCAGAAATACTATAGATGCAAGATACAAAAGAGGAGTGAAAGCTTTCTTTTTTGCCATTTTTTGCCTGTTAATTTTTAATTAACCCACTCCATTTGTCGACTTTATATAATCGAACCTTTCTTTGAAACATGAGTTGTAGACAAGGTATCAAACCTATGAATCTATTTTATTTATGATTTTGTTTTGAATCTAGAAAGAATACAGAAATAGACTAAGACTCCACTTCGAATTTGACTAAAGAAATAATACAAGTGTTTCCAGATATCTCAATTCATCAAATTCCAAACAAGTGTCTCCTTTCGATGAATAGCCGAAAGAACCCCTTATTCTATGAAAATATCCAATATTTCAAAAAAAAATTCCAACGATTCCCCATAGTCAAGAATAGACTAATTGAGAGAAAGATATTGTGATGGTCAAAAAAATGAGCGGCAAAACAAGACAGAAACAGGCCAGTTATCATTATTAAGAAAACCCATTTATTGAGTAGTAAAGAACACAAATGAAAGGATAAAAAGGTCGATTGAAAAAAAAGAATTTACAAGATATGGTTTATCTGCATCTGTTTATCCTAAACTTAGTTATAGAAAAAACAGGATTCTTGCGTTTTTTCCCTCCTGCTGAGAAAGCATTCGTTCTTCAGCCCAGTTCCTTTTCTTTCTCAAAATCAAAATACTTCAATTGGTACGCGCAAGAAATAGGCCAATTCCGCGGCTTTTTGTTCAATTTCTCGTGGAGTCAAATTCTCATCAGTACGAGTCAACGGAACAGCCCCCCGGCCTCTGATATCCATATAAAGGACAGGACGAGCAAAAATACCCTCTTTAACTTCTATTCGAACGGATTGAATATCTTTTATAAGGAATCGCAGGAATATGCGACGATTTTTTCCAGGAAATCCCCAACGAAAAATACACACTATTCCTTCCTTTCTATCAAATCGATCATAACCACTACCTACATTCCAGGAGATTGTGCACCACAAATAGGAACTAATAAAGAGACCCGCAATCCCGTAGAAAGACATCACGATCCCCTGTGGAAAAAAAATGATTTGCTGAGACGGAACAAAAGATATCAAATTTCTACCAAGAAAACTGGAAGTTCCAACCAACAAGAATCCTAATGAACCTAAAAAAACGATAAGGGCCCAGCAAAAATTACTTAGTTTTCGAGACCCCGTTATAAGTTCTATCCATATATGTTCTGATCGCCAACTCATACTTCATCCGATTGCATTTTATTGAAATTGAGAGAATACCCCAAATGATTTTGACTTTACTTTTTTTGTTTCCGAATGAACTTTCATTAACTAGCACTAGTTTGGTGTGAACTAGCACTAGTTTAATGGGAACTTTTAGGGGTAATTCATCAAATTTGTTTAGATCTAAAATAATAACATACCCCTCATATGATCCCAATATACATATTGATATACATATAGATCGACCAACTTTACATTTTAGGCATCCAGCGATCCTGATCTATTTGAAACTGGCTAGAATTGAGTTACCTATAGATCATTTTCTGCAGGCATAAGAGCTTTTTCCTTTATGTTCGGCAGAAATCACATGTTCTACCATATTTTCTTTTCCGAAATAAATATCTATGTTATGCTACAAGTATAAGTTTCAAAAAAAAAAAACGAATGAGATTGGGCCCCCTCAGATCTAAACAATCTTGTTTTTTTGAACATGAAGAAATAAAGAAGCCATTGCAATTGCCGGAAATACTAGGCCTACTAAAGGCACAAAAATAGAGGGAAAGTGGAAAGTTGTCATAAAATGGGGTACCTCGGTTTATTATTTGTACCTGTTCTTATTTTTTTTAATATCATATTTTATATTTATACTAATTATAATTAATAATTGTAATTATTATGAATTCGTAGTTATTATTAATTCGTAGTTATTATTAATTAATTCAATTTGAAAATTTTTCATTAGAGATATTAAGTATCTAAGTGAGTATATAGAATAAGTCCAAGGAATGTAGAACTAAATAAATGAACTTATTCATCTATCTACATGAAAGATACATATGATAATTCATTTTTTTCTTCGTTTCTTTGTGTTTTGTTCTTGTCTTCGAATTTAATAAAGAAAGAGTTATCCGCAACTTTTGATTTTGATTCTTTCTACAATTAGATCTTAAGTCGCCAAAGAAAACTCCCTTTTTAGTTACTTTGATTCGGATAAGCTAAGATTCGGATAAGATTCGGATAAGCTAACTACTTGTTTGCTACAAATAAAAAAATGGAACTTAGTGCACTTTACTTGATTGAATTCGAATTCAAAGGAAAGAAGGCGTGGAGCTTAAATAACTCACTCAGAACACTTTTCAAAAGATTACGCGGTACGATTAGGTCGAATAAGCCCTTCTGGAATAAATATTCAGCCGCTTGTGAACCTTCGGGTACTGTTTTATTCAATGTTTGTTCAATTACTCTTTTACCCGCAAATGCAATGTAGGAATTTGGTTCGGCAATAATAATATCTCCCAACATACCAAAACTGGCTGTTACCCCACCAGTAGTAGGAGATGTAAGGATTGATACATACAATAACTTTTTATTTGATTGATAATCATATAAAGCAGACGATATTTTAGCCATTTGCATTAGGCTCAAACTCCCTTCTTGCATGCGCGCTCCCCCCGAAGCGCACACTATAATAAGAGGTAGAAATTGATTGGTAGCGTACTCAATCAAGCGGGTG